TTTTTTTCTTAAAAAAAAAAAAAAAAATAATGTGCCTACAGTAAAAGGACTAATCAGTTATTTCTTTCATCGCTCCAAACATGCCAATATTGGCACTAATGGTACGTAAATGTAACTCCTTGTTCAAACAACTATTCAGAGTTCCGAGCGCTCCTTGTAAAGCTTGTTGGAAAACCCGTTGTCGGACTTGATTAATTGCTCTTTGTTGTTCAAAATGAATGGTTTCATTTTTGTAATTTTCTAATTGATCCAAAGTCTTATAAGTTGAATTAATCAAATTGAATTTTTCTCGTTCTATCTCAGAGTATCCATTCACTCGAAACTGATCTGCTTCTATTTCTATTTTTCGTAACCGGGCCCGGGCTTTTTCCAGCCGTTCAATGGCCCCTCTCTGCAGTTCTTCTGAATTTCGAATACTATTCAAAATCCTCAGTTTGCGATTATCTAATAAATCACTTAATGAAAGTAGATTATCTTTCCATTCATCTCAAAACTTCGATGATCCCTTCCCGAACCAAACATGAATTTTTCGATTCATTTGGCTCTCCCACTCAATTACGTCAACTACTTATGTATGGGGGGGGTTCCCATATCTTTTTTTAATGTAATGAGCCTATCCTCTCCCTCTCTTCTCTATTCATATTCCAAAATGAATCTTGCGACTGATCCCTAATCCAAGAACAGAATATTCGGAGGACTCTTCTGACCAAATCAAAATATATAATTGTCAGCAAAGTTGTTTCTTTTTTTCTTCAAATCCAAAGAATTCTTCTTACTTTATATGGAGGTCATCGATTCAGCATAAATAAGGGTTGGTTGAAATACCTATTTTTCCAATATTTTCCAATCAAATTTCCAATACCAATAAAAGGCTCAAATCTTTTTATCAACATGAGTGTTTTATATCGAAAAAAAAAAAGTCCAATAATTATTATTAATTATTCATTTATTAATTATTCATTTTGAAAACATTTCTATTCTATAGTAAAACATAGTAGTAGAAAGAGTACCGTGCTGTGTCTGGACTTCAAACTTTAGCTTTAACCATGTTAATGGTCCCACATTATTGGTTTGGTTGATAGAGAATCAAAATAGATTTACCAACAAATCACGAAATGCTATGGTTCTTAAATATGATTTGAAATTTATTCAGAAGTAATTCGCGGAATCATGCACCCTTTTCCCTTTGGTCCTAGTTATAACGAAAAAAAGTGCAGCTGGTTGGGTCCAGCCTATTCTTGAAATAAACAACTCGCACACACTCCCTTTCCAAAAAAGATCAATACACCAAGCACTACACTTAGATTTATTGGATTTGTTGCTAAAATATCGGTATTAAGCCCGAAACTCCCGGCGAATGGCCAGTTAACCAAAGAAACGAAAGAATCGGTTACATTTTTCATATGATCTCCTCTTTTAGATAGACTAAAAAAAAAAAAAGAACGCAGTTCTTTTTTTTTTTCTACGTAATATATATTTATTTAATTTATTTGTTTTTTTAGTAATTTACCTATTTCGAAACAGGGTCAAAAATTCGATTTCGAAATCCTTTCTTTGAATTGGCAATTGGGGATTCCCGATAAGAGGGATACTTATTAGTATTAGGGGCCGGGACTCCTGTCCATTGCAAAACCCCTCGTTTGTTGCAGCATCACTTAAAAAGAGGGTTTCCTTTAGACTAAGAAAGGGAAAGAAAAAGGCGAACTGGTATGCCTATCCTAATTCCCCATCCTCAAATCAGTCCTTCCAATTGGAGGAGTTAAATCTTGATAGAATTCAAAAAAGCCAGAAACACGGATATAATAAATAAGAGAAAAAAAATAAGTAAATTGCCCTTCCTATTTCTAGGATTAAACAAAAGGATTCGCAAATAAAAGTGCTAATGCTACAACCAGCCCATAAATTGTTAAAGCTTCCATAAAAGCCAGACTAAGCAATAAAGTACCTCGTATTTTTCCCTCTGCCTCGGGCTGTCTCGCGATCCCTTCTACTGCCTGGCCCGCAGCAGTACCTTGACCAACTCCAGGTCCAATAGAAGCAAGCCCAACAGCCAACCCAGCAGCAATAACGGAAGCGGCAGAAATCAGTGGATTCATGATAAGTCCCTCGCACTAAAATAAAGAAAAACTAAAGAAATCGTTAATGATACAATCGTCCAATAAATTATGACTTAATTATTCCGTCACTAGGATTCGCCCAGCCGAAGTAACTAAGAACTCCCAATTGGCGTAATAATAATATTATTATTGAACCATCAAAACTTTTTAGATATCTCTTTTTTAGTTTCGATCCACAGGCACAACACAGGATTTTTGTAAATCCATACGACTTTTGTTCTTCCATTTCTTTTTTCGGAACCCTTTTTTGAATTCTTCGTTCGTTTTCTTTCTTTCATCTCTTTATTTTTATTGATTCAATTCCCAGTCAAAGCATCAAAGCAAAGACGAAATCGAACAATTTCTAAATTTCTATTAGAATCCCTATCGAAATTCACAATAATCACAAGAGTAGGGTGGATTAGATATATCTTTAGTTCATATATAACTAGCAATATCTAATATCCCATATACATGTCTTTCTTACAGAACGTAAACCAACTATTAATATCTTAGACTCCAAGTATTCGTATCTTAAAGTCAATCGTATTCTCGAACCCCTTTTAAAACTCAAAAAATACACAAGAGTTGGCATTTGATTCCATATACCTAATTATGTACCCCTCGCCGAATCACCCCGTTTTTTATAAATCTCTTTTTTTTTTTTCTATTCCTTTTCGTTATCATTATCCACCAGGCTACAATCGAAATAGACGAATTCATTGGGGCGAATCATTGCATAGAACTAAATATCAGTATTTGATTGAGGTACGGCCATGCAATTTATTATATTAATATTCTCTTTTGGTCAATCGTTGAATTGAAGAATTGACTAAAATCAACTAAAAGGGGAATTATTTTATAAAGCATCTTTCTTTTCTTTTTTTTTAATCACCCGCCTGTGATACTATAAGAATTTTTATTCAACTTATCACTCTTGGTATTTGCTATTCGAATTGAATGAACAAAAATGAACAAAACAATATAAAGAAAATATTAATTGGCGGGGAGAGGGGGGGATGATATAATAAGGCCAAAGAGGAATTTGAGGAAAAAGATCCTTTAGATCTCTTTCCTACAATTCCCCAATATCGTAATTTTTTTTCTACGACTCTTGATCGTATATGCGGTATTTGTAGATTTATGTTTGGATATGTATTTTTCCTAAGTAGAAGTATAAGTAGATTATCTTGAGTTACGCATCCATTGCCTTTGTTCTAAGCTACAAAAAAAGACTATTTCGAAAACGAGTCAATGATGTCCCTCCATAGATTCGCCTATATAAGCCGCAGCTAAAGTTGCAAAAATAAGAGCTTGAATACCGCTTGTAAATAATCCAAGGAACATGACGGGTATAGGAACCACTAAAGGTACTAAAGAAACAAGAACAACAACTACTAATTCATCGGCTAATATATTCCCAAAAAGTCGAAAACTAAGTGATAGAGGTTTTGTGAAATCTTCTAAAATGTTAATGGGTAAAAGAATTGGAGTCGGTTGAATGTATTTACTGAAATAGCCTAATCCCTTTTTGGAAAGACCCGCATAGAAGTATGCTATTGACGTGAGCAAAGCTAAAGCAACGGTAGTATTTATATCATTCGTGGGTGCGGCTAACTCCCCATGAGGTAACTCTATGATTTTCCAAGGTAAAAGAGCACCTGACCAATTAGAAACAAAAATAAAAAGAAACAGAGTTCCAATAAAGGGAACCCATGGGCCATATTCTTCTCCAATCTGAGTTTTGCTCACGTCTCGAATGAATTCAAGGACATATTCGAAGAAATTTTGAGTGGCAGTCGGAACGGTTTGTGGATTCCGAACGGCTATAAAGGCTGAACCTAATAAGATAGCAATTACAACCCAAGAAGTAATAAGTACTTGGGCATGGACCTGGAACCCACCTATTTGCCAATAGAAATGTTGGCCTACTTCCACACCGGATATATCGTATAACCCCCTTAGTGTATTCATGGAACATGATAGAACATTCATATTGCCCTCTGACCGAAATAGAAATTTAAAAAGAATTATTTTGATTCAACCATCTTCTTTTCGACTTGTCTACTTGAATTGTATATTTTGAATATCTGCTAATTGCATAATATCCACCAGGTTTGTCTCTTTTCTTTTGTGCAATTCAGGAATAGTACCCAATCCATAAATCTATGGAGTTACCAAAATAATTTATTTATCTTATTATTAATCAAGGATTTCGTATATAGCTAGAGCGACCCTCACAAATTGCGAATACTAATTTGTTAAGAATTAATCGGATTGAGGCTATAGCGTCATCGTTTGCTGGAATCGAAATATCTGCGAGATCGGGGTCACAATTTGTATCGATTAAACAAATTGTTGGAATTCCCAAAGTGATACATTCTCGAAGAGCCGTATATTCTTCTTGCTGATCAACGACGATTACAATATCGGGTACCCTCGTCATATATTTAATCCCGCCCAGATACGTTTGCAGACGCGATAATTGTCTCTTCAAAATAGCGGCATCCCTTTTGGGAAGACTGTCGAGTCTCCCCCCTTTTTGTTCCGTTCTCAAATCCCTGAACTTGTGAAGTCGCGTTTCTGTAGTGGACCAATTGGTTAACATACCGCCGAGCCATTTTTGATTAACATAATGGCACCGAGCCCTTATTGCAGCTCGCGCGACTAAATCAGCTGCTTTATTTTTAGTACCAACAATTAAGAATTGTTTTCCCCTACTTGCTGCATCAAAAACTAAATCACAAGCTTCTGATAAAAACCGAGCAGTTCGAGTCAGATTTGTAATATGAATACCTTTATGTTTTGCAGATATATAAGGTGCCATTCTAGGATTCCATTTCCGAGTACCATGACCAAAATGAATTCCTGCTTCCATCATCTCTTCCAAATGGATGTTCCAATACCTTCTTGCCATTTCTCCCCCACTTCCTCTTTTTTTTTTAAGAGACGAGGCGCCCTGAAATAAATAATTGTTCCGAGGGAACCTTCTCTTCTACCAGAGAGTGACCATTGATACACGACCCAGGCCATTCATTACTTTCTATTCATTATTATCCTTCGTTCTATTCATTATTATCTTTCTTTTCGTACCATTAAAAAATCAAATGATCACAAATAGTTAAAAGAATTCGCTCCTAGGACTCATTAAACCCTCTAAGCAATTGTGCTCTGATGTATCATGGAAAGTCGTTGAAATGCACGAGTCAAATAATTCTCTGTGGTGTAAGAAAATATCTCTCATTTCCCCCCCGAATAAATTCCCTTTTTGTCTTTCCAAAAGAATGTTGTTATGCTGCCTTGAACAGTGGACTAATCCTTTGAATCCGGTACCGACTGGTATTATCCCCCCCAGAACAACGTTTTCTTTCAGGCCTTTCAACCAATCGATACGACCTCGGAGAGCAGCTTTTGCTAAAACTCGCGTGGTTTCTTGAAAACTTGCTTCGGATATAAAACTTTGAGTATTCAGAGACGCTCTCGTTATTCCCAATAAGATAGCTCGATAACAGATCACTTCTTCCAAAGCGCGCCCCATTCGTTCCGCTCGTAACAATCCAATCAGTTCGCCGGGTAAAAAAATATTAGACATTCCATCTTCGGAAACTAAAACTTTTGATGTTATTTGACGTACAATAATTTCTATATGCCTATTATGGATCTGCACCCCCTGCGATCGATAAACCTTTTGGATCTTATTAACCAAAGAGATACGACTTTGCACTATAGTTAGCTCAGCACCAATCAAGAATCCCCAGGGAATCCCAAGAATTCTTGTTATACTCGCGTTCCAACCCTCAACTCTCTTTTCTAGGTTCATCGATATTGAATCAAGCGAACGCACTTCTAACACCTGTTCTACTTTTGGAAGACCCTGCGTTATATCACCAGATCTCGATTTTTCATATATAAATGTAACTAATGTATCCCCTTCGTAAAGGATTGCTCCATAATGCCCATGAACAGTTGCTCCAGGAGTAGCCAAATAAGGCTTAGCTGATCGTATTACTACAGAGTTAACTTGAACAATTAAAACTTGACCGGATTTTAGGTATGGTCCCCTTTTGGTTATACGTACATTTTCACAAAGAAACTGCCCAAGACTAATTATCGGGGACATTTCCTCACAATAATTAGGCTGGAGAAAATACCAATTCAAATTAAATGGATTCAAAAGGATCTTACTATCTGTATCAGGATTATAAATTTCCCCGGTTTCGTCCATTAAATAATATTTAAGTACTTGAAAAGGCTGTTTTAAATTGTCAAGTTTCAAATATTTAGTTACCGAGATATGATTATGAGTTATTAAATAGTAAAATGAATAAAAATTCGCAATTTGAAGGAATGTTCCTAAGGGTCCCAACGAAGTCTTAATTGGAGTTAGCGAATCTTTTTGAATTGGAATTGATTGTTTTATCACATTGTGATATTTTACATCGTTCAATGGACCCATTCGAAAATAATTAGATGATGATAAAATTATCAAAACTTGGCATTCCTTATTTTTATTCAACAACGTACGAATAGTTCCTTGATTTTGTCTAAGCGATTGTTCAACCCCTGCCTTGCCAAACACGGAATAAAACGGATTGCTATTGGTGCGAGCTGAACCATTATCAGAAATTAATCCTGAACCCGACGGATGATCCCTTTTTCTGAGATACGAAATATTGGATTTCACTAAGTTGATTCTTAGGAAATTTCGAATCAGACCATTTGTACGTACTTCAACAAAGGAAGCACAAACCTCTTCGACGGAAGAACTTTTGTTGTCTTGGTCCCAATTCAACACTAAACACGTCCGAACTAATTGAAGACTTGTATCAGAAATTCCCCCAGCGGCTTTGCCCTTCCCATAAAGGACATAATTGACAACTCGAAATTGCATATTATCCTTTTCCCGCAGCGGATCCTGGGGAAAGAGTGTTGCTAAATTTATACCGTTCGCTATTTCATATGTGACTACGGGTCGAACCAAAACAAAAGACTTTTTCTTTGTAGGTGTGATCCGTTGAACATAGATCCACTTTTTCAATTTTTTTGATTCCTTAGTGGCTTCCTTAAGTTTTGTTTTTTCACTTTCTGGCGGTATCAGGATGCCACTGTGTCGGGATATCTTATCTATCTCTCCGGGAAAATGGATATCTCCCGAAAATATTTTTAGTTCAACCCCTCCCCTTTTTCTCTCCATTCGGACCAATCCGCCCACCCGGCTTCGTATATTTAAAGTGATTTGTGTGTCTACTCCAATGATACTATTATTCCGTACCATTAGGTAAGAAGATTCGGGAAAAATATGCACTTCCTCCGGAATGAAAAAAAGGCGATCTATTTTCATTTGGTATTTTGGCTTAATTTTTTTGAGTCCTCGATACTCAATCAAGTCCTCTTTTTTAACGATTGAATGCGCCCCCAGAGTCCCCCATTTAGTAATTCCGGAACTCTTTCTTCTGTATCGAGGATCGTCGAAATAAGCAAGAATACTATTTCTACGGAAAATACCCCTTACGGGTATTTCAATCGAGATACCTGAATGGGGCATTAGCTCTTTCTCTTGCTCTTGAATCGAGTGGAATGGAATAAGAAATCCATTTCTTTGCCTTTTTGCCAATAAATCCGAATTTGCGTGGAGAATTGCAGGATGGATGAGATTACAATGACCAGTACTTATGATTCTATTAAATCCCGAATAATCAGACATCTCAAGAATTCGACCTTTTTTTTTAGCAGAAAAATCAGAACTAAAAAATTTGTGTCCCGTTTGATCATTATTCACTGAGAGCGAGAGGCTAGAAATCTCTCTTCGTTCGACAGAAAGAGAATGAATATTCATTTGATCTTGATCCTTGTGGAGTGAAAAAGAAACTACACTAGATCTGCGTGAACCCCCCGACAATATCCATAAATGGCTTGTTTTTGGCAAGAGGTGGACATTACTATATGTAAATTCGGGTGCATGGTACACATCAGTACTCCAGTGCATTTCTCCCTCTGAATCAGAATAAATATGTTTTCGAACCCTCTCTTTAAAATTCAAAGTGTATGCTCCCGCCCGAATCTCAGCAATCACTTGTTCTGATTCGACATATTGATCATTTTGAACTAAAAGAAAACTTTTTGGTGGAATAGTCACATTGTGCATAATATCTTCACCCTCAATAATTACATCCAAATCTATAGAACATAGAAAAGCCGGATGCCCGTGACGTGTGCGCGTGGGATGAACCAAATCCTCATTGAATTTGATTTTACCATTAGAAGGGGCTCGTACATGTTCTGCAGTGCCCCCCGTAAATACGCCGCCGGTATGAAAAGTTCTTAATGTTAGTTGAGTCCCTGGTTCTCCAATAGATTGACCCGCAATAATACCTACGGCTTCCCCCAATTCAACCAGGTCACCATGAGTCGGACTCCGACCATAACATAATCGACAGATCCACGATGTACTCCTACAAGTAAAGGGGGTTCGAATAGATATTGCTTGTGTTCGAAGGGTTATGAGTCGATTGACAAGTCCAATCCCAATATCTTGATTTCTAATGGCAATGGATCGCTGGCCCATATATATATCGTCCGCTAATACACGACCAATTAATGTTTGGCTAAAAACCCTTTCCGACATCATCCTATTTTGATTTTGAGGACTCACAGAAATTCCTCGGACAGTGCCACAATCTGTTCTACGTACAATAATGTGTTGAACTACTTCAACAAGTCTGCGCGTAAGATATCCAGCATCTGATGTTCGGACAGCGGTATCGACAACCCCCTTGCGGGCTCCATAGCAAGAAATGATATATTCTGTTAAAGAAAGCCCTTCGCGTAAATTACTTTGAATGGGTAAATCAATCATTTGCCCTTGGGGATCAGACATTAATCCTCTCATACCCACCAATTGGTGTACTTGAGATGCATTTCCTCTAGCCCCCGAAAAAGACATTATATGGACTGGATTAAAAGGCTCAGTCATCCTAAAATTAGGATTCATTTCTTGTCGCAAATATTCACTTGTAGCATACCATATCTCAATGGATTGTCGTAGTTTTTCTATCGCGTGTACATTCCCATAATGATAGTGTTTTTCCAAAATAAAACTTTGTTGTTCAGCATCTTGGACTAGCCATCGCTTAGAAGGTATCGTTAAAAGATCATCAATGCCTAATGAAATAGATGTAGCAGTGGCTTGCTGGAACCCCAGGGTCTTTACTTGATCCAGGATGTGGGATGTATATGCCATTCCGAAGTGATCTATTAACCTGCTAATAAGTCGTTTAATGGCAGTTCCATCTATCATTTTATTGTGAAAGACCAGACTCACCCGTTCTGCCATAAGTACCTCCGTATTCCGCTGAGTAGGATTCGCCAATGGATTTTAGTCAATGAGTGGAAAACTTCCTTTTCTCGATCTTGATTCGCGTAGAAAGGTCAGCAATGGTGGTCATACTTGAACCGGAAAGGCCCAAGGAGTCGTAGAATTACTTAGTTTAGACACCAGATGATTAGGTACCATATGAGCAGGCCCGGCAAAACCCTTGTATAGCTTCTTCGATTTCTCGATAAAGAGAAATATGGCCCACGGTGGTTCGAATGTATATAGAAAGAATTTCTTTTTTTACACTTCGTACTATTAGATAATGCCCATAAATCTCATGAGAGGTACCCAAAGATTCATAGTGAACTTCGATGGGAGCTTCCCTTGAAGCAATAAGGCGTTGATCTAATCGCCACCGAAGCCACAACGGACTATCTAAATTGATTCTTTTCTGCCGATAAGCTCCAATTGCATCATAGGAATTACAAAAAAGGGGTTCTTTCGTATACGTATAGCTATTATCGTCAATTCTTTCATCTGGATAATTTCTTCGATTCCATGTATTATACCTATTTGCACAAATACCTCG